ATTGACATGTATAATGGGACTCTATCTTTATTCTCGTCCGATTAATCTCAGTTCGTCAAAAGATCTCTCAGACTGTGGAGTGACACTTATTTTATCAATGAAGAGTCGATTCTTTCTTCAACTCGGAATCGCTTCCTAACAATTCTTTCATTTTAAAATAAAAATTTGAGTCGTCATTAATCATTTGATATACTATTTCGGTAGGTATACATATGTTTATTAAGATTTATCCTTCATCCTTTCTGGAGTTTCGATGAAAAGATTCCTTTGTCAATGCAACATAGTAAACTCTATTTGTTAGAACAACTTCCGTTGAGTCTCTGCACCTATCCTTTTTTATTCGCGCTTTTTGAACCCCTGTATTTGGGTTTGGTTTCGGAAAAGAAGATTTGGCTCAGGATTGCCCATTTTAAATTCCAGGGTTTCTCTGAATTTGAAAGTTTTCACTTAGTAGGTTTCCATACCAAGGCTCAATACAATTAAGTCCGTTGCGTCTACCAATTTCGCCATATCCCCCCCCTTTTTTCGATTAGGATCTTATTGTGATGTCGTTTCATTCTTTCAATGGAACCCTTGAATTCATTAGATGCCGATTCCTATATTGAATATGTTTTCCTCCTATTTTTGCCTATCTTCTTTCATCTCTATCTGCGGAAAACATTTTATGGGATCAGAAATGATTCTATCATTTCTGTATCCGCAATTCAATAGAGATAGATATATACCACATATAGATTCTTCTTTTACTATAATTTTACCCGACATTATTAAATACTTGAACGGTCGATTTTTTATTTCTTTTTGCTATAATAATATGAATTATGAATAGCTAAGAATGAATCTGAATAGTTACTAGGGAAAATAAGATCCAAGTAGTTTAGTAAATTCTTATGAAATGTACAATTTTCTTATGCGTATGTGAGCCCGCTTAGCTCAGAGGTTAGAGCATCGCATTTGTAATGCGGTGGTCATCGGTTCGATTCCGATAGCCGGCTTTTATGGATTTGTTTGATTTTTTACATGATTGATAATGTCTCTTTGAAATCAAAAACTTTTGAAAAGACCCATTTTTAAGGAGTCCCCAATTTATTATGTCGTAGAAACTTTCAACTAGGAATAAAAAAAAAGGAAGAGTTAGATTAGGTCTCTACAGACCAAATCAAGAAAGGAAAAGATCCTTTTTTATTTATATATTTCATATATACAATAACAAAGTCTGATACAATTTATCTCATTATTCTTTGTAGTACAATATTTCCCTTTAGTTATTATTTAGTTTAGTTTTAATTTAGACTTATTCTGTAAAATGGAATTTCAAATAAGGAGTCTTTATGTCGCGTTACCGAGGGCCTCGTTTCAAAAAAATACGTCGGCTGGGGGCTTTACCGGGACTAACTAGTAAAAGACCTAGAGTTGGAAGTGATCTTAGAAACCAATCACGTTCCGGTAAAAGATCCCAATATCGTATTCGTCTAGAAGAAAAACAAAAATTGCGTTTTCATTATGGTCTTACAGAACGACAATTGCTTAAATATGTCCGTATTGCCGGAAAAGCGAAAGGTTCAACAGGTCAGGTTTTATTACAATTACTTGAAATGCGTTTGGATAATATCCTTTTTCGATTGAGCATGGCTTCTACTATTCCTGGAGCCCGCCAATTAGTTAATCACAGGCATATTTTAGTTAATGGTCGGATAGTAGATATACCGAGTTATCGTTGCAAACCCAGCGATATTATTACAGCGAAGGATGATAAAAAATCCAGAGCTCTGATTCAAAATTCTATTGATTCAACTCCTCATGAGGAATTGCCAAAACATTTGACTCTTCACTCAGTCCAATATAAAGGACTAGTCAATCAAATAATAGATAGTAAGGGGGTCGGTTTGAAAATAAATGAATTGCTAGTGGTAGAATATTATTCTCGTCAAACTTAAAACTCACTCAAATAACAAGGGTTCGAGCAATCTTACTTCATTTTCGACGAAGGAATAGATCGGCAGCGAGAATTATATTCCTTATCTTTCCAATATTTTTGTATCAAAGGAATTAGGGATAGAGAACCCATACCGTCTAAATAATATTATCCCTTATTTGAGACATTATGGTCAGTAACATTGGTGAATTGGGTAACGTACGGAAAGAGAGGGATTCGAACCCTCGGTAAACAAAAGCCTACATAGCAGTTCCAATGCTACGCCTTGAACCACTCGGCCATCTCTCCTACATAATGATTATGGCCCAAAACCCGAGTGATTAGCGAGTTATTCATAATTAGATTATTTGATAGGTACGAACAATCAAATCAACCCTAACTATAAAAATAGAAAAGAAAGTCCCTTGCTTCACAGTTCAGGTAATAAAGATAATTTCATTTTATTAGTCTGTTTTTATGTTATTTCGTACTGTCCAATTCCTTTGTTTGTGGGAGCGTTTTCCTACGAGAGGTAATGAAGAATTGTAGAATGTATTGTTATCTATGCCTAGATCGCAGATAAATGGAAATTTTATTGATAAAACCTTTTCAATTATAGCCAATATCTTATTACGAATAATTCCGACAACCTCAGGAGAAAAAGAGGCATTTACTTACTACAGAGATGGTGCGATTTGATTCTTTTTTGATCATCCAAAGACACACGATTTGGGATAGAAAGAAAAAAGATTACTGAAAGAAATCTACACTTGTTGAAGGTGAAATTTATAATATAAATAGAGCAATTCCTTCTGTCGTGTATCCTCGAGTAATGCCGCCTCAGATGCTTCAATTGTCGATTGGAGTATTGAGCGAAAGGTTACACCTATAGGTTCTATATTACAGGTTAATCCTACTTCACTAGTACCAATAGGGGGCATATGGGAAGAAGCACTACACCTAGAAATCAACAACACAAAAACTTTGTTATTTATTAATGATTAACCCCTTCCTCCTTATCAGGGTTGGGGCTAACAAGAATGGCTGGGACAACAAGCATCCATCTCGTTGGTACTTTGGATACCCGTATAACCGTCGAAGATTGTTGAAGTGATCAATTCCTGTAAATTAGGGAGCGTTGAGGACAAAGAAATTGTTGGAGTTACTATTTCATTTCTATCTAATCCTAACACGCTTGATGGTAAGAAAAAATCTTTTGCAGAAGGGTTGGCTAGAGATTTCTTGTAAAAACACTAGCCCCGCTCAGTTTATAATGAGAATATTTTGAGTCTTAATAAGTTATTATTCTTATTATGTACATAAAGGAGGAGCCGTATGAGATGCAAATTTCACGTACGGTTCTGGAACGGAGATTCGTGGAATCAAATGACGACCGTAACGGATGTCGGCTCAATCCGAAGGAAATTATGCGGAAGCTTTACAGAATTATTATGAAGCTATGCGACTAGAAATAGATCCCTATGATCGAAGTTATATACTCTATAATATAGGACTTATCCACACAAGTAATGGAGAACATACCAAAGCTTTGGAATATTATTTTCGAGCACTAGAACGAAACCCATTCTTACCCCAAGCTTTTAATAATATGGCCGTGATCTGTCATTACGTGCGACTCTCTCTACTATAGAAAGGAAAAGAAAAAAGCATTAAATACTAAAAGGCTTTCTACATATACATCGTTCAAAATAACGATTTTTATCAGCTGTAGCAAAGAAAAAACTTCATATCAAATGAATAAATAGATATGCCTAGATACTTTATTCTATGGATAAAGAATCTAATTGATAGAGGAAGCACCGTAAAGATCAATTAGCGAGGTTTTGGTCCGATACAATAAGAACTGCTTACTTATATCATTGTCATGATATGAAAAAAGTGAGGAATCCACTTATGTAATAGAGTTGATCCACTAGGGAGCAGCGGTGTAGCATCAGATCCCAAAGAGAGTAAGTCTTTTCTTTCTTATGAAGGAAAGTCTTTTTCAAGGATTCTATATAAATTTCTATATGAAATTGAGATAGTTACCTTTCAGAAAATTCTAACGATACAATAGGTAAATAAAAAAAAAATACCCATGTTTTATTCTTCAGAAGGTGGGATAAAAGATAAAACGAAAACCTATTAGTAATCCAAATTTTCGTTTAAAACTTATGTAATTAATATCTTTTAGTTAACCCGATAAAAAGGCGATGGGTCTCTGGATCTATGATAACCTTCGTTGAATTAGATTAGATATGGTAGATTCAAAGGGGATACCAAATGATGAGCCGTATGAGGTAGTAAACTCTCAAGTACGGTTCTAAGGGAAGGAATTGACTCACCTATTCCGACCGGGGAGAACAGGCCATTCGACAAGGAGATTCTGAAATTGCAGAGGCTTGGTTCGACCAAGCCGCTGAGTATTGGAAACAAGCTATAGCACTTACTCCCGGGAATTATATTGAAGCTCATAATTGGTTGAAGATCACGAGGCGTTTCGAATAATAAGACTCGTTTTTTGTTATAATGAATTGTTTGCTGTCCCTATCAGTCCAATCATTCTTCTTGGAAAAATAAATCAATTTCATTATCAACCTTCTAAGATCGTTCTATTTTGTCTGGTATTCCGTAGGGATAAATGAGAAACAGGTAGAGTAGAGAAACTAGATATATCTAGTTTCTCTACTCTATAAAATTTAAAAGAGACCCTCGAATGACTAAATATCGATACTGGTATGTCTCTTAGTAATAAGCACTCGTGTGATTTGGATTTGGAATCGAATAATCGTAATATGCTCTTTGTAAGACATAACGTCGTTCCATCTAGAAACTTATAATTAAGATATAAATACACTAGAGTGCACAAAAAACAGTTGTTTGTGCCAATTCCAAATCCAGAAAAACTCAAAAAGGTCCGTTGAGCGCCTCCGCGCTATGTCATAATAGATCCGAACACTTGCCCCGGATCGATTTCCAGATCATAATTGCTCTAGTGAAGAACTAAAGAAAATAGATATATGGGAGATAGACGAGAAAGAAACAAATTCGAAATATCTCTCATAGGTTCACTAATTTCTTGACT